GATTAGAAGCTTCGTTGTAGAATTCTGACCTAACCATTTATTACGAAGTGGTGGGGACGAAGGAACCTGTGAACGCAAAAGATTTTATTGAACAAATGAATCTTAATGATTCACTCGTTGGGATGGCGAAATGAACCAGAAATCAATTCATCTATTCCGATAAATGACGAACAAGTGCTAGGACTGAGATAGAGATTGCAAGAGTAAATATTCGCCCGCGATCATTTTTTTTTTTTCATTTGAATTTGTAAACCTAGATAAAGGACAAAAGAAAATAAAGATTTAAGGACGTTCCAAAAAAACGATTTTTTTATCAAATTCTTTATAAAAATATTCTAATATCTACTATATTATTCAATATAATTGAAATTCCATTTTGAATCCTTTTTGAATGCTTTTATTCGCGAGGAGCTGGATGAGAAGAAACTCTCACGTCCAGTTCTGTAGTAGAGATGGATTTCTGAAACAACCATCAACTATAACCCAAAAAGAACTAGATTCCGTAAACAACATAGAGGACGAATGAAGGGAATATCTTATCGAGGTAATCATATTTGTTTCGGTAAATATGCTCTTCAGGCGCTTGAGCCTGCTTGGATCACATCTAGACAAATTGAAGCGGGTCGACGAGCAATGACACGAAATGCACGCCGAGGTGGAAAAATATGGGTACGCATATTTCCAGACAAACCAGTTACAATAAGACCCGCCGAAACACGTATGGGTTCGGGGAAAGGATCCCCTGAATATTGGGTAGCTGTTGTTAAACCAGGGCGAATACTATATGAAATGGGCGGAGTAACTGAAAATATAGCTCGAAGGGCTATTTTAATAGCAGCATCCAAAATGCCTATACGGACTCAATTCATTATTTCGGGATAAAAATGTAGAACCAACACAAATGAGTCTTGGGAATGAAAGAAAACCGCAGGTTTATTTTTTTGGACACACAATATTTCTTTTATTTTCTTCATCCTTTGCATTGGAAGAATGGACTCCAAAATTCATATGATTCAACCTCAGACCCATTTAAATGTAGCGGATAACAGCGGGGCTCGAAAATTGATGTGTATTCGAATCATAGGAGCTAGTAATCGCCGATATGCTCATATCGGTGACGTTATTGTTGCTGTGATCAAAGAAGCAGTGCCAAATATGTCCCTAGCAAAATCAGAAGTAGTAAGAGCTGTAATTGTTCGTACCTGTAAAGAACTTAAACGTGACAGCGGTATGATAATACGATATGATGACAATGCTGCAGTTGTGATTGATCAAGAAGGAAATCCAAAAGGAACTCGAATTTTTGGTGCAATCCCCCGCGAATTGAGACAATTCAATTTTACTAAAATAGTTTCATTAGCTCCTGAGGTATTATAAAACCAAACGGGATCCTGATATCTTTGGGATATTTGAAAAGAAATAGATTCAGAACTAGATTAATTCGTAGATTATGTCTCACGCATATACCTTGAAAAATTCATATTCATAAACCAATAAAAACATGTTAATTATATACAATTTTGAGGCACCCAAAATTTTACTTCATCATGGGTAGAGACACTATTGCTGAGATAATAACCTCTATACGAAATGCGGATATGGATAGAAAAAGAGTTGTTCGCATAGCATCTACTAATATTACCGAAAATATTGTTAAAATACTTTTACGAGAAGGTTTTCTCGAAAATGTCAGAAAACATCGAGAAAAAAACCAAAAATTTTTGGTTTTAACCCTGCGACATAATAGAAGAAATAGCAAAAGACCCCATACCTGTAGAAATTTTTTAAATTTAAAACGGATCAGCCGACCCGGTCTACGAATCTATTCTAACTCTCAACGAATTCCTAGAATTTTAGGTGGAATGGGAATTGTAATTCTTTCTACTTCTCGAGGTATAATGACAGACCGGGAGGCTCGACTAGAAAGAATCGGAGGAGAAATTTTATGTTATATATGGTAATCCTTTTAATATCCAAATGGGATCCGAAACCTCTTACTATTTGAAAAAAAAAAGAAAGGGGTGAGTTGTCTAATATGGTTTCTCCTACATTAGTTGATACTTCAAGGGGGTTTTACCTGAAATGAAAGAACAAAAATGGATTCATGAGGGTTTAATTACCGAATCGCTTCCCAATGGTATGTTCCGAGTTCGGTTAGATAATGAAGATCTGATTATAGGTTATGTTTCAGGAAAGATCCGACGTAGTTTTATACGGATACTGCCAGGAGATAAAGTCAAAATTGAAGTAAGTCGTTATGATTCAACTAGAGGACGTATAATTTATCGACTCCGAAACAAGGATTCGAAAGATTAGGTGGTTTTTATTCAATACGATTCGAGATGAAAAATTTAAAGAAACTTATTTTCTACCAAGAAGTAGATTCAGAATTAAGATAAGGAATGACAAATATGAAAATTAGAGCTTCCGTTCGTAAAATTTGTGAAAAATGTCGACTAATCCGCAGACGGGGGCGCATTCGAGTAATTTGCTCCAACCC